CAAATTTAAAAACTATACTATAATTTTCGAGTATGTTCTAAGTTATATAATAATATGAAATTTTTTGTATATTACATTATACAATTTGTTACCTTTTTATTACAAAAAAAAATACCCACAATAATTATTCGTACTAAAAAAAGTAATATTACTGTCGGAGTTTTTTGATTTATGAAAAAACAAAAGCCCCTTATCGGATTTGAACCGATGACTTACGCCTTACCATGGCGTTACTCTACCGCTGAGTTAAAAGGGCTTGTTTGATTCAATTACTGAATCCAGTCACTAGCCACTATGAGTTTAGTATATATACTTATTATAATATATGTACATATATTATAATAAGTATATATATTATACGTATAGCGGTTCGTTCAGAAATTAAAAATTTTACCTGTGCGGTAAATAAAATTCTAGGGAAGGAGATACTAGTGAATTGAACTAGTGAATTGAATATAGGTAAAATAAACCTGTTTATTTATATTGGATTTAATAAATAGCAATACAATTAATTTTTCCGTCCGATCCTGATTGACATCATAACTACGTTTATTTAATTGATACGCGTACCTACTAATTTAAAAGGGATCCAACATATTTAATTGAATGATTGATAAAGAAATTTGGCAAGGATAGAAAGATCCCCCTCCGTATCGAGTTATACCATCCTATCATATTCCATTATATTGACAATTTTAAAAAATTATGCATACTATCTGCATAGTATCAGGGCGGCCGTTCAAGTATGGTATGCCCCCATCGTCTAGTGGTCCAGGACATCTCTCTTTCAAGGAGGCAGCGGGGATTCGACTTCCCCTGGGGGTAGGGTACTACGAAAAGAAGTTGATCGCAGATTATCAATAAGCCTGGAATTTTTTTTCCTGGGTCGATGCCCGAGCGGTTAATGGGGACGGACTGTAAATTCGTTGGCAATATGTCTACGCTGGTTCAAATCCAGCTCGGCCCAAAAATTCGCGGATCTACCACGAAATGGTATCATATAAACCATCCCATTTTGTGCTCTTCAGAAATGCCCGACCCCAAAATATCTAAGATAAATTAGTTTCTCTGCTATATCTATAGCAATTTTTATTTAATTTATTCCCCTTATTTGTTCCAACAAATTAGGATCTGATATGATAATGGTCTTTATTCGTATAAGGATCTATAAGTATAAAATACAATCTAAGGTTTCATTGAAAAAAAATCCCATTTATTTGGCAATAACGAAAGGATACTAGTAATCCAGGTCGGTCTCACTAAAGCGCATACCCATACGGTATCCTATATATAACTCACGGCTGTGTTACAAAACGCGATTTGAATCTAAATTCAAAAAATGTATACATAATACATTATTTTATAATGTATTAACTTGGGATTGTAGTTCAATTGGTCAGAGCACCGCCCTGTCAAGGCGGAAGCTGCGGGTTCGAGCCCCGTCAGTCCCGTTTGTGAAAGATTTTTTTTGTATAAAGTAATTATAATTTCATTCCCAAGGGTAATTCCTCTTATTTATTTATTTTTAGATTCTATTGTTTATTGAGGATTGTTTAGAATGAAAGGTAAATGGAAGGGCGGTTCAATGATACTTCATCAGATGGTTGGACAAAGAGGACAGTAGGTTATATAAAAGAAAGAATAAAAAAAAAAATAAAGGAATTATTGGTTGGATCAGGAATAAAATTTAGAGGTGGTTATGGATAAAAGATTTTCCTATGTTATACTATTCAATTCTTGACCATGAGTTGATTTTATAGTGTAGGTATTGTTATTCATGATATTGATCCGATTCAATATCATTGAGATGTAATTTATCCCGTTGAATTTACAAGTGAAAGATTTTTTATCTCTATGGGATTAACTCCCGAGTTATTGCAAATTAAAGAAAAACGAAACAATGAGATTATGGAAGTAAATATTCTCGCATTTATTGCTACTGCACTATTTATTCTAGTTCCTACCGCTTTTTTACTTATAATATACGTAAAAACAGTCAGCCAAGGTGATTAATTTAAATTAAATTTTAGTTCTTAATCTAAATTTGATTAGAGAGGAAAGGGGTTCCGATTTCGCGTCTTAAATGAACCGGCCAGACTAGAATTCGCTGTATTCTATGAAATACGATAGTATGGTAGAAATATTAAGATATTTCTTTCTACCATACTATCTACTACTGTTATTGTAGGGTATAAGTGTATATAAGGTGTATTCTATGTAATCCCGGTTAATTTAATAGAGATCAATCTACAAAAGTATCATCATATTTTTAGATATCGATATATATATGGATATATATTCCATATTATCTAGAGTGTATAATATGGATATAATTCCCCTCAATTCGAGTTCTTTGCTTTATTTATTCATCTGTCTTATATTTAATTTGTGTTGATTTCAATCAATTTGAAATAATAGAAAAACGACTAGTACGGTTATAATTTATGTATTAAAGAATCTTTTTACTAGCATTCTGACGACGAAGTCATTGATCAATCAG